AAATAGGAACTGGCCAATCCATGAGTATACCATGAAGTTACAAAAGTTGTACCTGTGAACCAACCCCCTAAAGCGAAATAAGCACAAGGAAAGAGCAATAGGCCGGACCAGCCTACAAAAACAAAACGGTCCCTCCGTAACCAGTCATCCATAATATCAAATAAATCATTTTCTTCTTTGGTAATTTTACCAAGAGCTATAGTCATAGTGATCCTCCTATTCAACTACTTCAACCATTTCCGAACACGTCATCTCATTTTCAGGGCATGCGATAGTTCAATTATGTATGGACGATTCGTTGTTCCATGCCCTTTAGAATACAATGGGTTTCGAAAAAAAAAAGAAGAATTATTTTTTATTTTCTATTGGTTGATAAACCGACCTAGGTAAATCCATGAGTGCAATTCGACTAGTCTTTATTTGCATTGCTGAAACAAAACAACAAAACAATATGGGAATCAGATTTTTAAATTAAGGAAAGATATTGAAAAATGGATTTTTCAATATATTATATATATATATTATATGTATCGGAAAAGAATATATTATATGTATCGGATAAAGAATAGCGATTTATTTCTATAGAGCGTCCATTAACAAGAAAATCAAATCATAAATATCGACAAATTCTTGTCTTTTGTGATCACAAATTCTTGTCTTTTGTGATCTAAGAAACTAAAAAAGGAAATAAAAAACCCGCTTTCTACAATTTAATATATATCGAATTTAAATATCAGAATAGCCAATATAGTCATGATTCAATGGGTCAGGTCCACTTACTTTTTTTTTAGTTACCATTTTTATGGTAGGTTCGGTGGGAACAATAGGGAAGTAGGAATATTTTGGTTTGTGATTAATAAATAGGGGTTGGATATCTAGAATATTTATGTTATGTTTCCTGGAATATTTTAATAAATAATAATAAGATATAAAGAGGACTATTATGTCACTACTATGTCACTACAGGCTAGAAGCCCCCACCCACTAAGTTCAATTAGTCAATATAATAATAATTAAATGTTCAACTTTTTAATTATTAATTAGAACTCAAAATAAAATAATAAGAACTCATTATATTATAAATAATACAATAGTGTTTGCCTTTTTTTTATTATCAAAAATATCTGTATTCTTCGATGAAAAACGAAGACAAAGACTCGAGTTTCATGAAAAAAGCCCTTTATCGGATTTGAACCGATGACTTACGCCTTACCATGGCGTTACTCTACCACTGAGTTAAAAGGGCCTGCTCAATTCATGACTTAGCCATTTTCCATTATGAGTCTACTGCATATATGTATATATGCAGTAGACTCATAATGGAAATAATGGAAAAATAAATTCTATTTACCTGGAAAAGGGGTAAAATTTTTATCGTTTTTGAATTTTCTGACTTAATGTGAGGACTTAATGTGAGATAGTGCTAGGCATATTTTATCTGAACAAGAAACGAAGCAATGAGTTAAAATTGAAGAAAAAAAAACGTTCAATTCAAATTCAAATCCTATAGAATCAGAATATAAAAAGACTGTTCGAATCTAGCCATACCATTAGATTATATTGACAATTCCAAAAAACTATTCATAATATCATTATAGTATGATGACGGTCGGGCGAATATGCCCCCATCGTCTAGCGGTTCAGGACATCTCTCTTTCAAGGAGGCAGCGGGGATTCGACTTCCCCTGGGGGTAGGGTACTACGAAAGGAAGTTGATCATGGATTATCAATAAGCATATAAAGAATTCTTCCTGGGTCGATGCCCGAGCGGTTAATGGGGACGGACTGTAAATTCGTTGACGACTGTCTACGCTGGTTCAAATCCAGCTCGGCCCAAGAATTCACCGCCCCATGAGTAAGATATAATTAATTTATCCTATAGAAAAGAAAGGGTAATGCCTGCTTCGTAGAGAAATAAAGAAAAATTTTTCTCTATCTTTTTTTTTTTCATCTCATTGAAAGATTGATTATTTTTATTTAACAATAAAATCAAAAATCACTAGTTACTAATAATCCGTCTCACTCTCACTAAAGCCCGTGTTTATGTGGATATAATATCAATATAGCATTCGCATATCTGTTACGTTCCAACATGACGAGTAGAATATTCTTATAAAATCCTAAGTATATGTATGCTATACACCTCGCCGGGATTGTAGTTCAATTGGTCAGAGCACCGCCCTGTCAAGGCGGAAGCTGCGGGTTCGAGCCCCGTCAGTCCCGAACTAGGATCTCATGAATTGAGAAATTCATTTCTCTATTTTTGCGAAAGGGAAGACGAAGAGCAAAATGGAATCAAACAAATTCGCACCGTGGAGATTATTTCTTTTGTTTCGCATGTCTCATCAGATAAATATGGGAAGTTTCATTTCTTCCCCAGTACTAATTGATAAGGAAAAATATATGTAGATTTAGTACAATTGGTGCTATATTCAGTATTTAAAGTTTAAGCACTTTTTTTTTCAATCATTCTGCTCTTGATCAATGAAATGGAATAGAGTGCTCAGATTTTTGGGGGGGTACAGACACAAAATAGCTTTGTTTATTATATTTTATTATATTTTGTTTATTATATGATATACAATGAATTTAATCTTCATAGAATTTAATTCTCCGGCAAAGTACTTTTTAGGTTAAAGCACATCTTTTCTAAATCTAAATTTTTTTTAGCCTCAATTATGACTACTGATTTGAAACAATTTATTTCATTCTCATTCCAATTTTATATTGAATTTTTGATGTATACGTTCCAACTCCAATCCAACAAAACAAAGAGTATACTAATAAAATAACATAAAAAAAAAAGACCAACAAAACCAAGTAGGGCTCCTTTCTTTTCTTATTCTTAGTAAAGGTAAAACTTGAATAGTCGATTTTTTAGACTTAACCTTACCTTTTTTACATCTCACTTATACTTATACTGTTCGTCTCTCTGTATGTCCTAGAGAATACCGGTTATATAATACCTTAATAATTCTATATACAAAATCCTATGTATATGTATAAGTAGAAGAATTGTATAAGGAAGATAAGATGCTAGGTTATAGAAAAGAACAAGTGGAAAAAGGATGAAAACCTAATGATAGGTATTTATGATCTAATCAAAAATGGTTTTTTGTATGGATAAAAGATCTCCCTATGTTATACTATTCAATTCTCAACGAGAAATTGATTTGATAGATCAGAAATTTTTATTCATAATATTGATCTGATTCAGTATCATCAAGATACAATTCATCCCATTGAATTTACAGGAATCAAATTTATCATCTCTATGGGATTAGATCCCGAGTTAAGTTATTGCGAAAAAAAAAGATTAGATTATGGAAGTCAATATTCTCGCACTTATTGCTACTGCACTGTTCATTCTAATTCCTACTGCTTTTTTACTTATTATCTATGTAAAAACAGTTAGCCAAAATGATTAATTTGAATGAAACTTTAATTCTCAGTTCTTAGCAGTTCAATTCAATTCAATGATTCAAGAAATGAAAGAAAAGAATTCAAACTCTAAGTCTTAAATGAAATGATTGCGCTGAGCTGGAATCAGAACAGAAGTAGCTTATTAAGTATCTAAGCTAGTGTGATAGAAAGAACTATAATACATAGTTCTTTCTATCACACTAGCTAGTATTGTATACTAATATTAATATAGACTTCATATAGATAAAATTACAATATGTATATAGTAGATGTACATATAGATAAGATAAAACTTTAATTCTATTTCTTTTTTTTCATCTCAAGAAGTCATTGATTGAACAATTAATGGATGATCCGCGTAGTTATATGATAACTTCTTCGGATTTGGAAAAGGGGTTAGAGTAAACCTGGCCGTTTTTCATGTTTAAACAAAACATGAGATGGGTCAAAAAAGTATAATTTCTAGAAGTTTAAAACAAATGTGAAATGTGTGATATGTAAATAGCCTAACGGAAGAAAGATCTAATTTTATTATGTGTAGGACCTCTTTGGACAATCACTAATCGTTTCGCTTACAGTGGAAAGAAAATATATAATGTCATAATAACAGAATTTTTTTTTTCTAAAAGAAAAAAAATATAGACTATTTAGTCAAATTAGTCAAAATTCGGTTGGAAAGAATCTTCTATTATGCGTAGATTTGAGTTGCAAAATACAATTATGATAATGATTTATTACTCTATTCCAGTACAATTTTGAATACTTTTTTTTAAGGCAAGGCTTCGCAAAACGATTAATAAAGAATTGATACAGTTGGATTGAGCAATCGATTACTCAATTTAGTATTTGTAGTGTCCACAGCACTAGAGTCCACTCCTTCCCCATACTACAAGTGAAAGAGAAAATGTAAAGACGACCATTAAAGCAGCCCAAGCAAGACTTACTATATCCATGTGAATTATGTCCCTTATTTCTATGAAAGAATTATTCGATTATTATTTAATAATCATAGTGGAATCAATGGCACAGAGTCAAAATAGGATTCTGACTTAAGACTATTGATGAACCAAATCAATTCAATGAATACATTTGCAACAAGTTTCAATATTTTAAGATTTCCGGTAGAATCAGGAAGTATTAAGTACAAGATGATACACGCGCCTTTTCTATACACAACTATATATCAGATACCTCTATTTTCTATTTGATCTAAGCTTACTGTCTTTCTATGAAAGAATCGGTAGAACCCACTGCCACTATTACTACATACATATATTCTTTTTTTTTTCAATTTTTACCTTTACTCTATATTATAAAAGTCGACCAACTATTCTGATTCTATGTCTGAGCACTCATAGCCTTTCGTGAGTTTAAATACAAAGTATCTTCGTGCCTTTCTACAAGCCCTAAATTTATTTCCCATCATTGTATCCAATCTAATTTAATACCCAACAGAATCATGAGACGCTACTTAAAATTAAAAATTGTTTAAGAGATTTTGATATGCTAGTCTTTTATATAATCTTTTATTCTAGTAGTAAAAATGGGGTGCCTCTTAGGAATCTTTGTATATCAAGATTTCCGATCTTAGTTCTTAATTCCATTCTGGAATTGATTCTCACCATTTATTTCAAAAAAATTTGAAATAAATGGTGAGAATCAATCATTACCAATGATTAAATTAATAATTGAGGTTTTTGCTTCATCCCTATTACTGCCGATTTGATTTGGGCTAGACTAAGATTTTAAGAAAAAAAGTTACAGTCTTTTCTAAAACCTATGCTATAGTTTATAAAAATCAAGTATTGACACGTCCACGCCTCCACTTCTTGCGGAGCAATAATTCATCGAATTAGATCGGCAGAATAAGAAATAAAAAATCTTTGGTTGATCAGGCGACACCCGGATTTGAACTGGGGATAAAGGATTTGCAGTCCCCCGCCTTACCACTTGGCCATGCCGCCAAATTCGATCCAAAATAAAATGGATAAAAATATTAGCCATATTCTATTTCTACTACTAACTCTTTTTTTTATCTTGAATCCCGTTGTACTTAATCCTCAAAAACACATTCTTTTTTTTTCTGGTTTCTATTATTTTCTTCGATTTATTATATCTCAAAATATACATCAGTTAATAATTTCCCTTCTCGTTTCTTTTCTATTAAGAGTCAAATTCTGGCGACAGACTGCAAAATTCAGGGCAAATTGGAACCATTAACAATTTACTTTAAATTAGTCTTTAAATTGAAATTAGTGAATGGTTCCTCAATTTTTATCGGAGATAAAATTGTATTTCCTTGAATGGAAAAAGAAAATTGATTTATGACCGATTTATGACTAATCTCATTTTTTTTTTTTCAATAAAAAATACTTTTCTATTTCAATTATAACAACATATATGTGTATATGTAAACCCCAAAACACAAATTGTTACCCAGATACCGAGACGGGTCTCTCTCTTATGTGCATATCCCTAGAGAGAATTCTCATGTTTCAATTTTTCATTGAATAAATAGATTGAAATATTGAATATAAAATACGAATTTTGGTGGAGTGTGATCCATGTTAATGTTGCTCCAGAAATTGCAAGAAAGGATGTGATATATGGATAGATAGCCGTATCAACATGTACTTAATAAATACAATATATTTTTTTTTAGTATATTTATATTAAGTTACACAATTCAAGCGTATTCTATAAATTTCCCTCCCTACCAAAAAAAATCCGCCAATTCTTTTTGGAACATTAAATTCTATTTTTTGTGTTAAAAAAGGGAAAACTCTATACTACTTCTGATTATTCTGTCTTTATTTCATTTATATAGATATAAAGAGGAGATTCAATCTCAATCATTCCTTTTTGTGGTATCCCGTCGGGTCGTAATATCATACTAATACGTTAGGTAGAAGTTGGACCAATTTTGAACAAGGCTCCATAAGTGTAAGTAACAGAATTTTTTTCCAGAAATATTTTTTCAATTTAACCCGTCGAAAATTTGAACCTGCGCCCAAAATGTTCTTTATTCCGCCGTTCCATCTCCGTTCATACGTTTGAAATAGATATATGGAGTTGACTAAAATTTTATGTGATTCAGTAAACAGAATATACATTCTATTATTGCTAAGTCGATCCATATGGGTCGATGAATAGTGAATCAATAATTGAATTTTTCCAATAAAAAAAAATAGGAAACTTAAGATTAAGATGCTTCGGAATGGAAATGAGGGAATGTCCACAATACCTGGATTTAGTCAGATACAATTTGAGGGATTTTGTAGGTTCATTAATCAGGGTTTAACGGAAGAATTTCATAAGTTTCCAAAAATTGAAGATAGAGATCAAGAAATGGAATTTCAATTATTTGTGGAAAGGTATCAATTGGTGGAGCCCCTGATAAAGGAAAGAGATGCTGTGTATGAATCACTCACATATTCTTCTGAATTATATGTCCCTGCGGGAGTAATTTGGAAAACCGGTAGGGATATGCAACAACAAACTGTTTTTATTGGAAACATTCCTCTAATGAATTCCCTGGGAACCTCTATAGTAAATGGAATATACAGAATTGTGATCAATCAAATATTGCAAAGTCCCGGTATTTACTATCGTTCAGAATTGGATCATAACGGAAATGCTGTTTATACCAGCACTATAATATCAGATTGGGGAGGAAGATCGGAATTAGAAATTGATAGAAGAACAAGGATATGGGCACGTGTAAGTAGGAAACAAAAAATATCTATTTTAGTTTTATCATCAGCTATGGGTTCAAATCTAAGAGAAATTCTAGATAATGTTTGTTACCCTGAAATTTTCTTGTCTTTCTCGAATGATAAGGAGAAAAAAAAGATTGGATCCAAAGAAAATGCCATTTTGGAGTTTTATCAACAATTTGCTTGTGTCGGTGGGGATCCGGTATTTTCTGAGTCCTTATGTAAGGAATTACAAAAGAAATTTTTTCAACAAAAATGTGAATTAGGAAGGATTGGTCGACGAAATATGAACCGGAGACTGAATCTTGATATACCTCAGAACAATACATTTTTGTTACCACGAGATCTATTGGCTGCTGCGGATCATTTGATCGGAATTAAATTTGGAATGGGTACATTTGACGATATGAATCACTTAAAAAATAAACGTATTCGTTCTGTAGCAGATCTGTTACAAGATCAATTCGGATTGGCTCTTGTTCGTTTAGAAAATTCGATTCGAGGAACTATATGTGGAGCAATCCGACATAAATTGATACCGACTCCTCAAAATTTGGTAACTTCAACTTCATTAACAACCACTTATGAATCCTTTTTTGGCCTACACCCTTTATCTCAAGTTTTGGATCGAACTAATCCATTGACACAAATTGTTCATGGGCGAAAATTGAGTTATTTGGGTCCTGGAGGATTGACGGGACGAACTGCTAGCTTTCGGATACGAGATATCCACCCGAGCCACTATGGGCGTATTTGCCCAATTGACACGTCTGAAGGAATCAATGTTGGACTTATTGGATCTTTAGCTATTCATGTGAGGATTGGTCCTTGGGGATCTATAGAGAGTCCGCTTTATGAAATGTCTGAGAGATCAAAAGAGGCACAGATAATTTATTTATCACCAAATAGAGATGAATATTATATGGTAGCTGCAGGAAATTCTTTGGCCCTGAATCGGGGTGTTCAAGAGGAACAAGTTGTTCCGGCTCGATACCGTCAAGAATTTTTGACTATTGCATGGGAACAGATTCGTTTTAGAAGTATTTTTCCTTTCCAATATTTTTCTATTGGAGCTTCCCTCATTCCGTTTATTGAGCATAATGATGCGAATCGGGCTTTAATGAGTTCTAATATGCAGCGCCAAGCAGTTCCTCTTTCTCGATCCGAGAAGTGCATTGTTGGAACTGGGCTGGAACGCCAAACGGCTCTAGATTCGGGGGTGTCTGTTATAGCTGAACGCGAAGGAAAGATCATTTATACTGATACTCACAAGATCATTTTATCAAGTAATGGGGACACTATAAGCATTCCATTAATTATGTATCAACGTTCCAACAAAAATACTTGTATGCATCAAAAACCTCAGGTTCAGCAGGGTAAATGTATAAAAAAGGGGCAAATTTTAGCAGACGGGGCGGCTACAGTTGGTGGGGAACTCGCTTTAGGAAAAAACGTATTAGTCGCTTATATGCCATGGGAAGGTTACAATTTTGAAGACGCAGTACTAATTAGCGAACGGCTAGTGTGTGAAGATATTTATACTTCTTTTAACATACGGAAATATGAAATTCAGACTCATGTGACAAGTCAAGGTCCCGAAAGAATTACTAAGGAAATACCCCATTTAGAGGCTCATTTACTCCGAAATTTAGACAGAAATGGAATTGTAATGCTGGGATCTTGGATAGAAACCGGCGATATTTTAATAGGTAAATTAACACCTCAGACAGCGAACGAATCCTCGTATGCCCCCGAGGATAGATTATTACGAGCCATACTTGGCATTCAGGTATCCACTTCAAAAGAAACTTCTCTAAAACTACCTATAGGCGGAAGAGGTCGAGTTATTGATGTGAGATGGATCCAGAAAAAGACGGGTTCCAGCTATAATCCAGAAAAGATTCGTGTATATATTTTACAGAAACGTGAAATCAAAGTGGGTGATAAAGTAGCTGGAAGACATGGGAATAAAGGTATCATTTCTAAAATTTTGTCTAGACAAGATATGCCCTACTTGCAAGATGGAACACCTGTTGATATGGTCTTCAATCCATTAGGAGTACCCTCACGAATGAATGTAGGACAGATATTTGAATGTTCGCTCGGGTTAGCAGGGGATATACTAAAGAGACATTATAGAATAGCACCTTTTGATGAGAGATACGAGCAAGAGGCTTCGAGAAAACTAGTGTTTTCCGAATTATATGAAGCCAGTAAGCAAACAAAAAACCCATGGGTATTTGAACCCGAGTTTCCGGGAAAAAGCAGAATATTTGATGGAAGAACAGGAGATCCTTTTGAACAACCTGTTCTAATAGGCAAGTCCTATATCCTAAAATTAATTCATCAAGTTGATGATAAAATCCATGGACGTTCGAGTGGGCATTACGCACTTGTTACACAACAACCCCTTAGAGGAAGGGCTAAGCAAGGGGGGCAACGAGTAGGGGAAATGGAAGTTTGGGCTCTAGAAGGATTTGGTGTTGCTCATATTTTACAAGAGATGCTTACTTATAAATCTGATCATATTAGAGCTCGTCAAGAATTACTTGGTGCTACGATCATTGGAGGAACAGTACCTAATCCTGAGGATGCCCCAGAATCTTTTCGATTACTCGTTCGAGAACTACGATCTTTGGCTCTGGAACTGAACCATTTCCTTGTATCTGAAAAGAATTTTCAGATTAATCGGAAGGAAGTTTGATCCGAATGAATCAGAATTTCTATTCTATGATCGACCGGTATAAACATCAACAACTTCGAATTGGATTAGTGTCTCCTCAACAAATAAGGGCTTGGGCCAACAAAATCCTACCAAATGGGGAGATAGTTGGAGAGGTGACAAAGCCCTATACTTTTCA